CGGCGTTTTGATACCACCGGGGAGGGGAAAAGAAAATTCCAAGGAATTTCAAAAAATGAAAAATTGGATCTATGTCCAACGGATTACACCTAGCAAAAAAAAGAATTTTGTTTTGGTTCGACCTGTCGTCACATATGAAATAACGGACGGTCTAAATTTAGCAACACTTTTCCCTCCCGATATGTTGCAGGAAAGGGATATTGTGCAACTTCGAGTTATCAATTATATGCTTTATGGAAAGGGCAAACCGATTCGAGGAATTTATGACACAACTCTTCAATTAGTTCGGACTTGTTTAGTATTGAATTGGGACCAAGACAAAAGAAGGTCGGCTGGCGAAGAAGCCCGTGCTTCTTTTGTTGAAATAAGGATAAATGGTTTGATTCGACATTTCCTAAGAATCGACTTGGCAAAATCCCCTATTTCCTATATCGGAAAAAGGAATGATCCCTCCGGTTCAGGGTTGCTCTCGGATAATGGATCTGATTACATCAATATCAATCCGTTTTGCTCCATATATTCCCACTCAAAGCCAAGAATTCAACAATTCCTTAACCCCAATCAAGGAACTATTCATACATTGTTGAATAGAAATAAGGAATTCCAACCATTGATAATTTTGTTATCATCCAAGTGTTCTCGAATGGGTCCATTCAACGATCTAAAATATCACAATAGAATAGGAATAAAAGAATCAATGGATCCCCTAATTGGAATTAGGAATTCGTTGGGCCCTTTAGGATCAGCCCCCCCAATTGATAATTTTTTTTTATTTTCCCACTTAATAACTCACAATCAAATCTTGTTAACTAACTATTTGCAACCTGACAATTTCAAACGGACTTTTCAAGTAATTAAATATTATTCAATGGATGAAAGTGAAAGTGGGAAATTTTATAATCCCGACTCATGCAGTAAGATTTTTTTCAATCCATTCAATTTGAATTGGTATTTTCTTCTTCACAATTATTGTTATTGTGAAGAGACGTCTACAATAATTAGCCTTGGACAGTTTATTTGTGAAAATGTGTGTATAGCCAAAACCGGACCACACCTAAAATCGGGTCAAGTTATCTTTGTTCAAGCGGATTCCGTAGTAATACGATCAGCTAAGCCTTATTTGGCCACCCCCGGGGCAACCGTTCATGGCGATTATGGGGAAATCCTTTATGAAGGAGATACATTAGTTACATTTTTATATGAAAAGTCGAGATCCGGGGACATAACGCAGGGTCTTCCAAAAGTGGAACAAGTGTTAGAAGTGCGCTCGATCGATTCAATATCGATGAATCTAGAAAAGAGGATTGAGGGTTGGAACGAATGTATAACAAGAATTCTTGGAATTCCTTGGGGATTCTTCATTAGTGCTGAACTAACTATAGTGCAAAGTCGTATCTCTTTGGTCAATAAGATCCAAAAGGTTTATCGATCCCAGGGGGTGCAGATTCATGATAGGCATATAGAAATTATTGTACGGCAAATAACATCAAAAGTATTGGTTTCAGAAGACAGAATGTCTAATGTTTTTTCACCCGGAGAACTAATCGCATTATTACGAGCAGAACGAACGGGACGTGCTTTGGAAGAAGCGATCTGTTACCGAGCCATCTTATTGGGAATAACAAGAGCATCTCTCAATACCCAAAGCTTCATATCTGAAGCAAGTTTTCAAGAAACTGCTCGAGTTTTATCAAAGGCAGCTCTCCGGGGGCGTATCGATTGGTTGAAAGGTCTGAAAGAGAACGTTGTTTTGGGGGGGATGATACCCGTCGGGACCGGGTTCAAAGGATTAGTGCACCCTTCAAAACAACATAATAAGATTCCTTTGAAAACAAAAAAAAAGAATCTATTCGAGGCGAAAATGAGAGATATTTTGTTTCACCAGAGAAAATTTGTTGATTTTTCCCCTTAGACAGAATTTCCACGATACATCATAACAATCATTTATCATTTATAGGATTTACTGATTCCTAAGAATGGGGTCATTCCTTTCACTACTTTCTTTTTTCTTTGCAGTCATTTTTTTTAGTAATAAAAAGACTAATGAATAGAAAAGAATAATGGCTTGGGTTGTGTATCTATAGCGAATCTACGGTAGAGCAGAAGGTTCCGTTGGAACAATTTTATATTTCAGTTCAAGGCTCCTCCTCTCCTTTTTTTAAGGCAAGGGGGGGCGGGGGGGGGGAAATGACAAGAAGATATTGGAACATAAATTTAGAAGAAATGATGAAGGCGGGGGTTCATTTTGGCCATGGTGCTAGGAAATGGAATCCTAAAATGGGACCTTATATCTCTGCAAAGCGTAAGGGTATTCATATTACAAATCTTACTCGAACTGCTCGTTTTTTATCAGAAGCTTGTGATTTGGTTTTTGACGCAGCAAGTAGAAGAAAACAATTCTTAATTGTTGGTACCAAAAATAAAGCAGCTGATTCAGTAGCATGGGCTGCAACAAAGGCCCGGTGTCATTATGTTAATAAAAAGTGGCTTGGCGGCCTGTTAACGAATTGGTCCACTACAGAAACGAGACTTCATAAGTTCAGGGACTTGAGAATGGAACAAAAAACTGGAAGACTCCACCGTCTTCCAAAAAGAGATGCAGCTGTGTTGAAAAGACAATTATCCCGTTTGCAAACATATCTGGGCGGGATTCAATATATGACAGGGTTACCCGATATTGTAATCATCGTCGATCAGCACGAAGAATATACGGCGCTACGAGAGTGTATCACTTTGGGAATTCCAACAATTTGTTTAATCGATACAAATTGTGACCCCGATCTAGCAGCTTTTTCGATTCCAGCTAATGATGACGCTATATCTTCAATCCGATTAATTCTTAACAAATTAGTGTTTGCAATTTGTGAGGGTCGTTCTAGCTATATACGAAATCCTTGATTAATAATAAGATAAATAATTGACTTCGAAAATCCCATAGATATAGATTTATGGATCTTTCGGAATTTCATCAAAATAAAAAAAGAGATAAAAATAACTGGGCAGACCATGTGATTAGTTATTATTCAAAATTTGACTATTAGTTGGTATTCAAAATATCCGATTCAAGTAGGCAAAGAGATGGTTGAATCAAATTGAAAGCTCTATTTTTTTTTTTTTTTTTCAGAGGACAATATGAATATGAATGTTCTAGCAAACACACTAAAGGGGTTATATGATGTATCAGGTGTGGAAGTAGGCCAGCATTTCTATTGGCAAATAGGGGGCTTCCAAGTCCACGGCCAAGTACTTATTACTTCTTGGGTTGTAATTGCTATCCTATTAGGTTCGACAGCCATAGCTGTTCGGAACCCGCAAACCATTCCGAGCGGGGGTCAGAATTTCTTCGAATATGTTCTTGAATTCATTCGAGATGTTAGTAAAACACAAATTGGAGAAGAATTTGGCCCTTGGGTTCCTTTTATTGGAACTATGTTTCTATTTATTTTTGTTTCTAATTGGTCGGGAGCTCTTTTACCTTGGAAAATCATACAATTACCTCATGGGGAGTTAGCCGCACCCACGAATGATATAAATACTACTGTTGCTTTGGCTTTACTCACGTCAGGGGCCTATTTCTATGCGGGTCTTACAAAAAAAGGATTAGGTTATTTCGGGAAATATATTCAACCAACTCCAATCCTTTTACCCATTAACATATTAGAAGATTTTACAAAACCCCTATCGTTAAGTTTTCGACTTTTCGGGAATATCTTAGCTGATGAATTAGTCGTTGTTGTTCTAGTTTCTTTAGTACCTTCAGTGGTTCCTATACCTGTTATGTTCCTTGGATTATTTACAAGTGGTATTCAAGCTCTTATTTTTGCAACTTTAGCCGCGGCTTATATCGGTGAATCCATGGAGGGCCATCATTGAAATAGTTTTTTCAAACTAAGGAGTCTTTTTCTTTGGTTCAATAAAATTGACTTAGGGAAGCTACAACTAGGCCATATACGATAGAGAGTAATAGCAAAAAAATTACGATATTAGATAAAAGGAAAGAGATCGAAAAGATCTTTTTCCTAAAGTTCTCTTTCGTCCACTTAATATCATACCTCTCCTCAACCAATATTCGATTTCTATCTCATTATTCAATAGTTCAAGTTCAATATTCAAATAAAAAAAGAATTAGAATATTCAATATGAATGCCTGTATTTGGATTTGGCACGCGTAATTTAATATTTATTAAAGATATTAAAGATAAAGAAAAGGGTTAAATAAAAAAAAAGAAAAATAAAAAAGGGCGAAGGATTCCCATTTCGGTTGTTTTATTCAACGATTGGCCAAACGAAAATAGTTAATAGTTATTTAATAGTTATATAGTTATATAATATATAACAAATTGTATGAATTTAGATCAATCAAATTCAAATAATAATATTTCTATGCAATGATTTGGACTAACCAATTTGTCCATTTAGATTGGATACATTGGAATAATGATAAAGAAAAAAAAGAATTGACACAAAAACCTAATTCCCCAAAAATGGGTTGGTTTGGGGAGAGTAGGTATATGTACTTGAATGGCTATAAACTAGAAATAAGTCAACTCTTGTAGATATTTCGATAATTGATTCTCGAATCCGATTGAATCTAAGATGAATGCTTGGTTTACGTTATGGAATAAAGACACGTATATGTGATATTAGATATTGCTGATTCTATATGAACTAAAGAGATATTTTATTTGCCACCCGTCTCCTATGAATTTTGGCAGGGATTCTAATAAAAATGGAAGCCTTTCCCTTTCCGTCTCCTTGTGGCTGTGAATTGACTAAATAAACAGATGAAATTCATGGACCAAAATAAGAGTTCGTAACCAAGAAATGGAAGATCGAAAGTCGTATGGATTCACAAAGACTCCGTGGATAGAGACAGAAACTCAAAAAAAATAGCTCGAATTATTCACTAATACTATTACTTCATAATTTACTTCATAATTCACTAATACTATTACTTCATAATTGAACTCGAAGTTCTTAGACATGCTAGCGACGGAATTTTTAAGTCATAATTCGTTGGTTGATTGTATCATTAACCATTTCTTTTTTTGGTACGAGGGAACTTATCATGAATCCACTGATTTCTGCCGCTTCCGTTATTGCTGCTGGGTTGGCTGTAGGGCTTGCTTCTATTGGGCCCGGAGTTGGTCAAGGGACTGCTGCGGGTCAAGCTGTAGAGGGTATCGCGAGACAGCCTGAGGCAGAGGGAAAAATACGAGGTACTCTATTGCTTAGTCTAGCTTTTATGGAAGCTTTAACAATTTATGGCCTGGTTGTAGCATTAGCGCTTTTGTTTGCGAATCCTTTTGTTTAATACGAAAAATCCCTATTTTATTTTTATTGCCTTGAACGAATTCTTTCCTTTTTCGACTTCTAGTACGATTTCACTCCTACAATTACTTATTCGTTGACAAAATAACCTGCGGGAAGGTTTGATTTGTGGATGAGAGATTAGTATACCCATTCCCTTTCATCCTTCCCCTTCGGAGTCCAGGGGAAACTAAGGATTGACACAAGGGGGTAGGTCACATAAATCAAATACTTATTTTAATTTAAAATTTAAAATAGGAAATAAATAAAAAAGGGGGGGGGTGAAGTGATACAAAAAGAAGAACTTTATTCGATTTTTTAGTCTATCTATTTAGTCTATAGGAGATCATATGAAAAATGTAACCGATTCTTTCGTTTCTTTGGGCCATTGGCCATCCGCCGGGAGTTTCGGGTTTAATACCGATATTTTTTCAACAAATCTAATAAATCTAAGTGTAGTGCTTGGTGTATTGATCTTTTTTGGAAAGGGAGTGTGTGCGGGTTGTTTATTTCAAGAATATGCTGGATCCAACCAGCTGTACCTTTTTCGTTATCGTTATATATAAAGGGTGCACAATCTCACGAATGACTTCGGAATAAATTAAGAGATTATGGATAAGAACCATAGCATTTCGTGATTCATTGGTAATTTTTTTTGATTCTCTATCAACCAATAATGTGTGTCCATTAATATGAATATGGTTAAAGCAAACTGTTTGAAGTCTAGACGCAGCGCGGTACTCTTTCACCCTCTATGTTAATATAGAGATGGTTCAAAATGAATATTTTATGGATAGAGAACACTCCTATTCATAAAATGGTTTTGAACCCTTATTCTTATTGTAAAAATGGGTATTTCCCCCCTTTATCCAATGCTGAATCGACGACCTATGTAGAAGTAAAAAGAGTTTTTTGGATTTGAAGAAAAAAAAAAAGAAACAACTTTGGTGACAATTATATATTTTTGTCAGAAGAGTCCTCTTACTATTTTGATTTGGCATTAGTTTATATATTTTTTGGATATGAAAATATGAACAAACAAAGAAGAAAGAAGAGAGGATAGGCTCATTACATTTCTAAAAAGATATTCGAATTTTTCTTAAGTAATTGAGTAGGAGAGCCAAATGAGTCGAAAGATTCATGTTTGGTTCGGGAAGGGATTATGGAAGCTTTGGAATAAATGGAAAGATAATCCACTTTCATTAAGCGATTTATTAGATAATCGAAAACGGAGAATCTTGAATACTATTCGAAACTCAGAAGAACTCCGTGGAGGCGCCATTGAACAGCTGGAAAAAGCCCGGGCTCGCCTACGGAAAGTGGAAATGGAAGCAGAGCAGTTTCGAGTAAATGGATACTCTGAGATAGAACGAGAAAAGTTGAATTTAATTAATTCAACTTCTAAGACTTTAGAACAATTAGAAAATTACAAAAATGAAACTATTCAATTTGAACAACAAAGGACGATTAATCAAGTCCGACAGCGGGTTTTCCAACAAGCCTTACGAGGAGCCTTAGGAACTCTGAATGGTTGTTTAAATAACGAGTTACATTTACGTACGATTAGTGCCAATATTGGCATGTTAGAGTCAATGAAAGAAATAACTGATTAGTCTTTTCTACTGTAGGCATTATTTTTTTTTTTCCAATTTCAAAAAAGAATTAAGAAATACTCATGGTAACCATTCGAGCTGACGAAATTAGTAATATTATTCGTGAACGGATTGAACAATATAATAGAGAAGTAAAGATTGTAAATACTGGTAACGTACTTCAAGTAGGCGATGGCATTGCTCGTATTCATGGTCTTGATGAAGTAATGGCGGGCGAATTGGTCGAATTTGAAGAGGGAACGGTAGGTATTGCTCTGAATTTAGAATCAAATAATGTTGGTGTTGTATTAATGGGTGATGGTTTGATGATACAAGAAGGAAGTTCGGTAAAAGCAACAGGAAGAATTGCTCAGATTCCAGTGAGTGAGGCCTACTTAGGGCGTGTTATAAACGCCCTAGCTAAACCTATTGATGGTAGGGGCGAAATTTCATCTGCTGAATCTCGATTAATTGAATCGCCTGCCCCAGGTATTATTTCGCGGCGTTCCGTATACGAGCCTCTTCAAACCGGACTTATTGCTATTGATTCGATGATTCCTATAGGGCGAGGCCAGCGAGAATTAATTATTGGAGACCG